CAATAGGCGGCATAGAGGAAGAAGCACTACACCTAGGAATCAACAACACGAAAACTTTGTTATAAATGATTCCTTTTCCTTATCGGGATCGGAACTAAGAGAAATGGTTGGGACAACAAACATCCATCTTGTTCGTACTTTGGATACCCATATAACCATCGAAGATTGTTGAAGTGACTAATTCCTGGAAATTTAGGAGCGTTGAGAACAAAGAAATTGTTGGAGTTTACTTTTTTATCTAGTACGAACACGCTTGATGTTAAGAAAAGATCTTTTGCAAGAGGGTTGGCTAGAGATTTCTTGTAAAAACATTAGCCCCGCTCAGTTCATAATGACAATATTTCGACCTTTTTTTTAATTCCATGGATTATTCTCATTATGCACATAAAGGAGGAGCCGTATGAGGTGAAAATCTCACGTACGGTTTTGGAACGGAGAATTCTTTGAATCGAATGACGACCGTAACGGATGTCGGCTCAATCCGAAGGAAATTATGCGGAAGCCTTACAGAATTATTATGAAGCTATGCGACTAGAAATTGATCCCTATGATCGAAGTTATATACTCTATAACATAGGCCTTATCCACACAAGTAACGGAGAACATACAAAAGCTTTAGAATATTATTTTCGAGCACTAGAACGAAACCCGTTCTTACCACAAGCTTTTAATAATATGGCTGTGATCTGTCATTACGTGCGACTATCTCCACTATAGAAATAAAAAAAGGAAAGAAAGAGCAAATACGCTAGTAAATAAATACGCTAGTAAATAAAATACTAGAAAAAAAAATAGGCTTTCTACATATTGCATCGTCTAAAAAACGATTTTTATCAGCTGTAACAAAAAAAGAAACTTCATAGAAGTCGAAATATGAAGAAATATATATGCTTAGATACTTTATTCTATGGATAAAGGATCTAATTGATAGAGGAAGCACCGTAAAGATCAATTAGCGAGGTTTTGGGCCGATACAATAAATAAGAACTGCTTATTTATGTCATGATATGAGATAAAAATTAGGAATCAACTTATGTAATAGAGCCGATCCCCTAAGTTATTGAGCAGCGGTGTAGCATCAGATCCCAAAGACAGTAAGTCTTTTTTATGAGGAAGAAGTCTTTTTCAAGGATTCTATATAAATTTCTATATGATATGAAACCGAGATAGTTACCTTTCAGAAAAATCTAACGGACGATAGTCCCGAAACGCCTATGCTTTATTTTTCTGAAGGTGGGAGAAAAGATAAAACTTATTATTAATTTAATCCAAATTAAAGTTTGAAACTCATGTAATTAACCTCTTTTGGTTAACCCGAGACAAATCGATAGATCTATGAGAAATCTCATTCAATTGGATATATGGTAGGGTAAAAAAATGGGACACCAAAAGAATTGACTGCCGAGCCGTATGAGGTAGGAAACTCTCAAGTACGGTTCTAAGGGAAGGAATTGACCCGCCTATTCCGACCGGGGAGAACAGGCCATTCGACAGGGGGATTCTGAAATAGCGGAGGCTTGGTTCGATCAAGCCGCTGAGTATTGGAAACAGGCTATAGCGCTTACTCCTGGTAATTATATTGAAGCGCAGAATTGGTTAAAGATCACGAGGCGTTTCGAATAAGAACAAGAGCTCTCTGTTTATTTATTATTTTAGGATTAGAAATTCGAATTAGAAATTAGAAAATTCTATTACTATTAAATTCTATAAATTCTATTCTTATTCTATTAAATCCATTTAATTAAATAAATTACCTTACCATTTAAATTATTAAATTCGATTTTCTATTCAATTTAAATATTTTAAAATATTAATTTAATTGTAATTGTTAATTTAATTGTGTAATTGTTTGTTTTTGTTGGACCCATCGGTCAAATAAAACGGATCATTTCTCTCTCTGGGAAAAACCAATCAAAGAATTTCATTATATCCTTTCTAAAATCGTTCTATTTTGTCTGATATTTCGTAAGGATAAGTAATACACGGATATAGCAAAATAAAATATATATATATATTTTATTTTCTGCTTCTACTAAAACTAATAAAAACCCCTCGAATGACTAAATATCGATACTGGAGTATCCCTTAGTAATGAATGCTCACGTGATTTGGGATAGAGTAATATTGTTTGTTCTACCTATGTAAGACAAAAAAAACTCCATCTCGGAACTTCTAATTAAGATATGAATACAATACACTGGTTGCACAAAAAAATTGTTTTTGCACCAATGTAAGTAAAGTCCGAAAAAGGTTTTATAAGATTAAAAAGGTCCGTTGAGCGCCTCATGGATATGTCATAATAGATCCGAACACTTGCCCCGGATCGACTTCCAGATCATAATTGCTCTAGTGAATAACTAAAGAAAAAATAGATAGATAAAAAATAGATAGATAGATGAGAGATAGAAGAGAAAGAAACTAATTATAAGCGTCTCTCATAGGTTCACTAATTACTTGACTGTTGGCGGGTCTCTTTGTATGTGTTGTCCGGAAAGAGGAG